ATACATAATGTATTCACTAAGTGGAATAAGCAAACTAGAGTCTTTGTTTGTTAGTACAGTTCCAATAAAAACCATCCAATTGACGGGAATGCCCAAATTTTCTAGGATCGCTAAAATAAGGTTTTGTCGTTATAGAACGTGGGGTTCGATGGAGACAATGATCAATAGATAGGAATAGAGCGGGAAAGGGGGGTAAATAAAAAAGGTAGAGAAAGGTTATCTAAAGTTATATACAAGTCACTACCCCCCTTTTTTTGTATTTCCTTAATTGAATTTCGTTTGATTAGGACGAAGTTCCTTAAAAACACCCACCTTTTTAAAAATATCTTGAACAGTTCCTGTAGGTTGAGCACCCTTTTCAAGGAAATATAGAATAGCGGGAACGTTTAAATAAGTTTGATTCTTTATCGGATCATAAAAACCCACTTTCTTAAGATCTTTTCCTTCTCTTCGGGATCGAACATCAATTGCAACGATTCGATAGACGACTCATTGAGATAGATGTAGGTGAACAATACCCCCCCTAGAAACGTACAGGAAGTTTTCTCCTCGTACGGCTCGAGAAAAAAGAATTTGATTCGAAGTTTTATTTATGTATGGGATTCTTATGTATGGTATTCTAATAAATGACAAAAGGGTCCATAAAATCATCAAATCAATTAGACTATGATTTAAGTCTTTTTTTTTCTTCTTCATTCCTGAAAATGAAAAAGAAACTATTCATACTCATAACTCAAGTTAGATAACTCTCAAATAGCTCAAAGGAAAATCGTTAGGCAATTTCATTTATTGAGTGGTCTTTACCCCCTTTTTTGTTTGTCTCGGTTAAACTCTATTTGTATTCTTAAGTCTGGCCTAGTTATTGAGACAATTAAAACGGTGTTTACTTGTTCTGAGATCCTTTACCTTTGTTTTAAATCATTGGGTTTAGACATTACTTCGGTGCTTCTTAATCCTTTCAAAATGGCAGCAACATACCCCTTTTTGTGATTTCCTTCTATCAAAGAATCCTACGGACGATTGATTCTCGAGAGATACACTTTTGATCGAAAAGGTTTGATTAATTCCAACAAATTTTCCTTTTGAATTGGAAACTTGCTCGAATGGGATCCCTTCAATTTCTATAGCGAAGATATATTCACGAAGTTGTTCCAATTTATTGATTTACATTAACCCTAGATTCTTGTCCCGAGAAATGAATTAATACTTTCTACTCGAGCTTCATCATGGACTATTTACATTACCAACTGATGTCGAGCCAAGAGCACCTTATTCCTATAGAAATCTAAATATAGAAATAGAAAATGGTGGATATAAGAAAGAATCCACAATGGATCGTGTCCTTCAAGTCGCACGTTGCTTTCTACCACATCGTTTCAAACGAAGTTTTACCATAACATTCCTCTAATTTGGAACCAGTATGGAATTGATTCAATTATGGAATCGTGAATAGTCATTGGTTCAATTGGCGCATAGACATTGTATGTCTATACCCTTTTCTTCTATATATAGATTCTATAGATCTATATATATCTATATATAGATATATATAGATATAAATCCGTAAATACTTTTCTGAAGAAGTTTTAGCAAGACCTCTTAATTTAAATAATTAAAATTAAAAAAATTAAATAATATTAATTAAATATTAATTAAATAATAAATAATCTAATTAATAATAGAAATATAAAATATAAATAAATATAAAAAAGAATCTATTAAATAGATAATATTTAATAAATATTCAAAATATATATTAAAGAAATAGAAATATAGAATATAGAATTAAATTGGTTCTTTTTGAATCTGTATTTTGAAGTATCAAAGATTCCACTTAACTTATAATATTCAAAATATTCATAATTTTATCCATAATTGAAAAAAAGGGTTCCTATCACATATCCTTATTTGAAGAAAATTGACAGTAAGGACCGCGTTTGCTCATAGGAAAGATAAGTTCTTCTTTTTAATATTAATTAATTTAATCTAGATCGAACAAAAAAAATAGTAAGAAAAATAGTAAGAGGAGGTGTTTTCGTATCTATCAAATCGAATGAATAACTGTCTTGTTATTATTCTAAATATTCTATATTTAATATTAAATTATTCGATTTGAAAATTTCAAATTGAAGAACCTTTTTCACAAAAATCGAAAGGCTATTTTATTGAAATAGAACGATACATACATATACGCTAAGCATTTCCCGATTTTCTATGTATTTTGTTTAACCAGGGATTCAGTAGCATTTCGGTAATCTAATCGTGCCATAATAGAAAGTAAATAAAAGATATAAAATATCCCCGTCTCAAGTGTTACATAGATTTACAACCCTTTATTAGGACCAAACATGAAATACTTCAAAATGAGATTCAAAGAAAATACATCGGTTACTTAACTTTTGTTACATTTTTGTTAATGCGATTCGCGGAGACGCAGAAATTTTAATACCTTCGGTTTCGGTTAATGATTAACTCCTATCTGCTCTGCCATTCTATGGCAATAATGGGACATAACAGAAAAAAAATGGGGATTCTGATCGGGGATACGGACTGCCTAGGTACAAAACCAAACAAGTCCAGATTAAGTTGCTCCTGTTTTTGATTTTAGCCTAACCCCTTAAGAGAGTTAAAAGAGAGTTAATCCTATTGAGTTTGAGTGAATTTAATTAGTAGCAAAATATTTAGAATTAAAATATAAAATCTACAGAAAAATTCATAAACAATTAGACTATCCCATTTACGGGATAGGGAATAATAGATAGGATCCTTAAAAATTAAAATATTGATAAACTAGATATGGGGGGGAAGGTTTTCTTAAGTAACTAACTTTCCTAAACAGGAAGGGGTTGAGTATATAAGGAAAGGATCACCTGACTTTTTTTTTTTAATTCAAACTCTAGGGATCCGTGTTCCCGTCTTACCTAGATTATAAATAGATCCAATTGCGTCTGCCTATCATTATCATTTGAATTCAATTCAGTTCAGTTTGTGCAAAAAAGGTATGATTCCTAAAAGAGAAAAATAAGAAGCAAGAAAGAGATTCCATCTAACATTAGACTTTAAACAGAACCTTATTCAATAAAATCTTTATTCTAATCTAACATAATGGATATGCTCTGGGACGGAAGGATTCGAACCTCCGAATAGCGGGACCAAAACCCGTTGCCTTACCACTTGGCCACGCCCCATTTAGATTTCTATTCAACACTAATAAAGAATAATATTGGTATTGATTGTTTGTCAACTCCAATCTAAATATCTATAAAATAGATTAGATTATTACTAGGATTTTGATACGTGTAGATATAGAATTAAACTTAATTTATTGATCATTAAACTTAATTTATTGATCATTAGATATAATTCAATTAAGATATTGTATGAAAGTATGATTTCTTCTATTCTCTTTTGAGAATTGGAGGATTTTTGATTGGGTAGGTTCAAAAGAAAAGAAATATTTTTGTCTACCTTAATTTTTCCCTTTTTCTTTATATCAATAACTCAATCAAAATGCAATTATCTCCAAGAACAAAATGCCTGTTATGCTTAATATATTTAGTTTGATCTGTATCTGTCTTAATTCTTCCTTTTATTCAAATAGTTTTTTCTTCGGAAAATTGCCCGAGGCCTATGCTTTTTTGAATCCAATCGTAGATGTTATGCCAGTCATACCTGTGCTCTTTTTTCTCTTAGCTTTTGTTTGGCAAGCTGCTGTAAGTTTTCGATGAGATCTTTAATTTGAAAATCTGCTAGAAAATTCATGATTTATTCGAGAAAAAATTCGAACAATTGACAAGATCAGATAAGTTTTAGAGCATGAACCCCTCAATTCAAACATTGAAATTGTCGGATAGTCACAATAAATTCGGCTTACCTCCCTTTCTTTTTCTCATTTTTTGACCTTTTTCTAGCCCTATTAATTAGGATACTCGCAATATCTAATTGTGGATATTAAAAAAATTTTGGTTAATGAAAAACTATTATCCCAAATGAATTTTTCCAAATGAATTTCTGAAAATTATTTTCTATTTCTAGAAAGAAACTCCTTTCTTGGTATCCAAATAGGATATGTGGTAGAAAAATGGAGGATCTATTCTCTTTTTTTTTTTTCCAAAAAATTATCTTGGAGATTGTGTAATGCTTACTCTAAAACTCTTTGTTTACACAGTAGTGATATTTTTTGTTTCTCTCTTCATCTTTGGATTCCTATCTAATGATACCGGACGTAATCCTGGGCGTGAAGAATAAAAGAGGTTTTTCTTTTACATTTTGTTAGGCTTTTATGTTTAACTAAGAACAAGGGATTTGCCAAATTTGAAATAAATAAAGTCATCAACGGAAGCGGAAAGAGAGGGATTCGAACCCTCGGTACGAATAACCCGTACAACGGATTAGCAATCCGCCGCTTTAGTCCACTCAGCCATCTCTCCCAATTAAAAACTATGTTAGATTACGCATAAAGGAAGGGGTATTTCTTTCTCTATTATATAGATATGTACAACTTTTATCAGCAATTTCATTTTTATAAATAAAATAAGGGGCTCGAAAGCGCCAATAATATAACAATAGAAAGAAAACTAAAAAAGATCTCCTTGCGTTGATTTTGTTCGAAAGGCCCTTCTTATTGCCACGGCCTGGCCTGGTCAGTACCTAGCCGGGCCCTTTTTTGTTCCAACAAATTATAGATAAATAATGATGGTTTATCTGATTTGAAAACTAAAATGCTTAGTATTATATAAATTATATAAAATGGAATATATAAATTATATAAAATGGAATAGGAAATATTCAAGCAAGAACAAAAAAAAGAAGAAGGACTATTTCCATCCACGAAAACGAAAAAAAGGGGGTCAACACTCTAATTTTTATGATTTTTTGATGATCCTATCTTTATTATGCCCAATTTCCCTGTTCGACAAAAGGTCCAGTTGTATACAATAATCGCATTGTAGCGGGTATAGTTTAGTGGTAAAAGTGTGATTCGTTTTTTTTAACCCTTT